TTGAGCGTTTCTTATCACAACCCTTCTTCGTAGCAGAAGTTTTTACCGGTTCTCCAGGAAAATATGTTGGTCTAACAGAAACAATTAGGGGTTTTAAACTGATCCTTTCCGGGGAATTAGATGGTCTTCCGGAACAGGCCTTTTATTTGGTAGGTAATATCGATGAAGCTACCGCGAAGGCTATGAACTTAGATGAGGAGAGCAAATTGAAGAAATGACCTTAAATCTATGTGTACTCACCCCTAATCGAATTGTTTGGGATTCGGAAGTGAAAGAAATCATTTTATCGACTAATAGCGGACAAATTGGTGTATTACCAAATCACGCACCTATTGCCACAGCTGTAGATATAGGAATCTTGAGAATACGTCTTAACGACCAATGGTTAACAATAGCTCTGATGGGCGGTTTCGCTAGAATAGGCAATAATGAAATAACCATTTTAGTAAATGATGCAGAGAGGGGTAGTGACATTGATCCGCAAGAAGCTCAACAAACTCTTGAAATAGCTGAAGCTAATTTAAGTAGCGCTGAAGGCAAGAGACAAACAATTGAGGCAAATTTAGCTCTCCGACGAGCTAGGACGCGAGTCGAGGCTATCAATACAATTTTATAACTAGCTGTTGGTGCGTCCGAATAGAATAATAATAAAGAAAGAAAAAGATAATAATAAAGAAATAAAAAGAAATTTAGCTTATACCTTATACAATACACCATATTAGGTTAGGATTTTACCGATTGAATCCAATCAAGTGTAATCATATTTTGGTGCAACAAAAAATAAAAAAATAAGAAGTAGTAGGGTATGGAAAAGATACAAAATCAATCAAAAAAAGAAGGTGGGTAGAAATACTTATTAGATACCGCAGCCAATGGTATCTAATAAGTTCTACCTACTATTGGATTTGAACCAATGACTCCTGCCGTATGAAAGCAATACTCTAACCGCTGGGTTAAGTAGGTCATTTATTATCATAAAAAAAAAAAAAAAGGAACCCGTCACATTGATAGATTATAGATGGAATCTTATTTCTAAGCAATACCCTTGACAGGAAATAGATCAGAGAGCTATCATGTCAGATTATGCAATACTCACCTTGACAAGAATTTATATAATGATAAAATATTTATCACAAACACAAGGGCCATAGCTCAGTTGGTAGAGCACCTCGTTTACACGCGCGCCAATGTTTTTTCCGAGGAGTCCATCATATAATCAACAGAATTTATCTTAGTAAAAAGTCGACGTCTTACTCCCATGTATTCGAAGGAACAAGAGAACAATAGCCTGACAAATAGTTGGTTGGTCCAATTGAGGTTCCAATTTAGGCGCCAAGAAATAGAACCCATCATTGATTTGATAATTGATAAGGTAAATATCCAGTCCATTCAATGCTAGGCATAATGAGTATAAGTACCTCAAAAAAATCTCTTTTTGTCCTATGAACTTGAAGGTGTATGAAGTTTCATATTTGATGCTTTGGGCAGAGCGATAGAGACTCCATTTAACTTAGGTTGATATAGGCCGAAGGCAGACCTACGTCAAGATAACTCTTTTTTGAAACACTTTGGTATTGCTACTGAATAAAAATAAAGAGTCAGAGCACGCGGAGCCATCTCGTTATCTTTCTGTTAAGAAAAAGGATGGCAGACTCGCTGATATTTATATCAGTTGATGAAAGAGCCCAATGCAAAAAAAAATGCACGTTGGGTCTTTGAAACAGTTCGAATCATTTCGATAATAATCAGTTTGATCTGTTTTACCGAGAAGGTCTACGGTTCGAGTCCGTATAGCCCTAATTTTTTTTAATTTAATTAATATTAATGTAAATGTAAATTTCCAATTAATTTAATCTTTTTTTTTTACTTTTACATATACATATTTTACATATACATAGTATAGTTTTTTATTTCTTCATTATTATTTGTTGTTTGTCGCTGGACGGTTGGTTGTTCCATTGAAATAGAATCATTCCCACATTCTCGCTCACGGGAATCGTTCGGAACATGAAACTAAAATAAATTTCAATGGAACCAATCGACTGATATTTTCCAAATTTAGGATAAGCAAACCCATTCTTTTTCATTTTCATTAATTTTCCTGAGTGAATTACATAGCTAAAAAAATGTCCCTTTTCCTATCCATGATCAAATAGTTAGTATACCTTTCTTTGGTATACCTAAAGAAATAGTTATTTTTTAAGGTAAGATCATGACATGAGCCCGGATAATATACTCAAACTCAATTGCTCATGATCCAAAAGGCAATAAAATTTTTGATCCGTTTGAACTTAGACGAGTTAGGAACCCCGAACTTATTCACTTCACTTTTTGCGAAAGAGCAACCCAACTCATTGTTTCAGAGAGAATGAATTGATCCTAAATCCCCACCTATTTTTGGTTTTGGGTATAGGAACCTATGCGTTGTTATATGTAAGGGCTCCTCGCAATTCAACGCATTGAATACAATAAGTCTCGTACTGTTATATATAATAAAATA